GACTCTGGGGGAACTACTGGTACTCTTATCCGTTACGCCCTTACGACTCTTGGAAGTCTGCTTTGCTATCTTGGCTAGAAAAAGTTTGCTTGAAAACTCACTTGCGCTTACTTACTTCATTGCCCCTCCGAAAAGGGATATCCCGATTGCCTACTTGATTGCTTCCTAAACAGGATGTGCATTTCTCCTACTCACGACGATGAAGGGATTCGGCAGCGGTAGTTACAGGATCATCGTATAGCTATGAAAAGCATCTAGGAAGAAAGGACCGAGCTGATTCTATAGCTGCCTATTCTGTAACAGCTGATTCTAGCACAACTTATTCTTCTAAACTTGAAAACACCCTATTTTTCCTCAAAGAGTAAGCTGCACCCTATTCCTATTCTTGCAAAGAAAGAGCTTAGACTCCCCCTGCTACTAGCACTAGCCCTACTACTAGGGAGGGGCGGGTAAGGCAAAAAGCACAGGAAAGATCCGGCGCAGCTTCTTACCCCCTTATTTCTATTCCTTCGCCTCTTCCCGAGAACCTGAAACGGATTCGTGAACAACTGAAGCTTCTGCTTCCTCCCCGATGGTCCGGGCATTCACTCGCGTCTACGATTGTTGGGTCTTCATTCCTTCTTCCTTTCCTTGCTTCTTAACTACTCCAGTCTCTCTTAGCCCAGTCCTGAAACGGTAACTAGAGTTCTAGCATGAACTGGCTATCTTTCAAGACATGGTTGAAGAAAAGGCCAGCTACCCTGACTCCAACGGCGCCTACTCCTTCGCGAAAGCAGGGGATTCGGTCACAGGCTTCTCTAAGAGGATTCGTTATGAGAGAAAGAGAACTGCTCCTTCTTCTTGTCTTAGACAATCTCTCTGTCAACAAAAGCCATTTTGGTCACATTCATTCAACCATCAACCCCCGGGATCCTACCTTCTTTCTTTTCGTGTAGTGGGACTCCTTCTTCGTCAGTCAGAGACAGCAGCAGATAAGACAAGAGCGACAATCGCTAATGGTTCTGTTATACGAAACTTTCTTTACCCCGGGTATTTCTTCTCATTAGATCTCCTCTTTCTCCGATCTATCTCTGAGGAAGACTGGAGAATCCTGGTATTCCTTTCTTATTTTCCTTATTTTCTTTCTTCTTTGAAGACTTCCTGCTGTAGGGTAGGATTCTACTTTTATTCAAGAGATGGAACCCCCAGAAGGAAATTGGATAGGGCCAGCTACCCCTCTTTCTTTCCTTCGCCTAGGGGCTAGCTAAAGGGTAAGGCCTACTCTTTCTTTTCTTTCTATCCGCCTTGCCTCCGCCCAGCACAAGGATGGAACTAGTATAACTATCAAAGGCAGGATTTCTTGAATAATGGTTCCCTCGCATCTGGATTGTGAAACTAAACTCCAGTACTCAAGAAAGGACTGGATCGGGGAATTCCCCAACCCCGGATCTCATAAGCTAAAAGCCCAATAGTGAAGATCCTTAGACCAACGGTTCCATTCTTCTTGGTGGCTGCTCACGGGGCTTTCCCCTTGCTTAATTGGAAGGTTGTGCTCGACTAACTTCTCGCTTTCCTTCTTAAATGAATGGGCTTGTCAAGCTTTCGTCTCAATTCATATCTAGATTGAATTGAGACTTTTCTCTCCTACCAAAGCTGGTAGCCTCACCTTCTTCCTCTTATCTTATTCTATTTCATTTCGACAGGAAAAGCCGGGAGAATATGAGAAAGAAGAAAAGGAAGAAGTGAGACTCTAACCAGAAAAATAAGAAAAGGAAGAAGTGAGACTCTAACCAGAAAAATAAGAAATATGAGAAAGAAGAGAAAAGAGCCTCTTTCTTTACTTTAGTCAGTGAGTGAATCATGAAAGCGGCGGGCCCAATGAACTCTCCAATCGTGCACCGAAATGGAGCCGGAGAGTCGGTAACTGTCAGATCGCCTACGATCCTATCTGACTAGAGTGAATGGGATATTGGACTATGCTTGGAGGGGCAAATCATGCTAGCAATATGTTTAACACATTTAATTCGTACTCGTCATTGATGTCACGGCCGGGAATCGAACCTGTGCGCCGCTCACTGCCTTTCCTACTAATCTAAGAGTTCAGTTTCAGACCGACAGGTTCTATCTAATTGCAGAACGTAGATAAAGAGAAGAGGAATCCAATTCCCTTTCCTTCTTTCTTGTCTATGGCACCCATCTGGCAAGGCCTAGCCGACCCGACATAATGTCATATACGAACAAGAACCATCCCGGTGGAGTTCTCGTATGGTACGAGAATACACCACTTGAAGCGGCCGAACGATTTCCAGCTTTTCCCTGGTCCGAGTGGCCCATATCAGCGCTCTACTTCTCCAATTTGACCTCGACCTCCGCCTTCGCCGGTTGACTGTCAGGCCTTTCGATCCCGAGACCCAGCCTACCAAGGGGCAGGGGTGGGCAGCGGTTGGGTTCCGACGGACATGGCTGTCCGACGGACTGCGACCCGAGCGTACCTCCGCGCTGAGTTATGGGGTCCTGACACACCTTGAATCGAGGAGCAGCTCCCGAATTGAATGAAGGCTTGCTGACGGTGAGTTCCCGCACCGTGACCTATGTGTTCGCCGCGGCATCGAGCAGCGACTAGGAGCGAATCCCTAGCTTGCTTCCTGGTCCCCGACTTATGAAGCATGTAGTGCCCGCCAAGCACTTAATCGGCGAGTCACATTTCAGGAATGGGATATTGTTCAGTGCCAGCTCATTAGCAAGCCCGTGACCGTATCTCCATAGCCTGGTCACGTGCGACCCGGTGATGATATCGCTCTTCTAGTGGTCCGATTGGTCAGACAGAGGCCCCCCCTCCGTCGTCTTCCATCGTTCCTCCACTGGCACGAAGCCCGGGGACGTGGAGATTGCTCTACAGGCAGTAACAATCGGTTGGTACACTACAGACCCGGCATTAGCTTAGTAGGTCCCGCTCACGACCTGACGCCTTGGGACGTCCTCGAACGATGGATTGAAACAGGCCCGCTTATACCCGTACCGAGGTGAGATTCGGTTTGATTCCCGTTATACGCGATGTGACTCTTGTCCCCATGCCCGGGCATCACGAAGGAAGGGCTGCTGGATTCCACTTTTGATCAATAGGAAGAGGAGGAAAAAAAAAGCTTATGATGAGCATCTATTTGAGTCGATCATTTCCAAGATCTAATTCCAGTTTTTTTTTATGTAGTGGAAACGCCTTACAATCTGAAGTTTTACGCTTAAGGGAAGAAATGTTCTTGGTAAATGCAGGACTTGGGACCCCCAGAATTTGTATGCAAGATGAGCTTACAGGAGTGCCAATCAACCGAGCCACCAGGTTCACGAATAAAGTGGGATTCCTGGCCGGTGAATCACTGATCAAAGAGCGAGCAGCCACCTGGTTTAAGGATTTGGTGGGATCTACAGATGTAGTGGCCGGTGAACCGCTTCTTCTTCTTCCACGAAAATTCAGACAAAACCGAGCTTGGATGGAACTGAACAAGATTTGGCGAACGAAGAAAAAGAAAAAGGTCAAAGGCTTTATTTTAAAGAAAAAGGTCAAAGTCAAAGGCTTAAAAAGAAAAAGAGGTTATTTAGTACAAGTAGCCATCGCAGGTTTCATTACTTTTTGTAGACGAAATAAAATAAGGAAAAAGATATTGAATGATCGATTCACATTCACCATTAAGAGCATAAAAAGCAAAAGGGCGAAGATTGTGTTGAAAAGCGGAAGATCAAACATTGATGAGCGTGACAAAAAAAAAAGTAAACAATTGAATTGGATTCGTTGGAGGGTACCAACAAAATTGAGTGCTAACTCCCATTTCTTATTGAATTAATTAATCAACAACATTGCGAAAGCTCATGGGGGTGTATCCGTATTTTGCGGAGTAGGTGAACGTACTCGTGAAGGAAACGATCTTTACATGGAAATGAAAGAATCTGGAGTAATTAATGAAGAAAATATTGCAGAATCTAAAGTGGCTCTAGTCTATGGTCAGATGAACGAACCACCGGGAGCTCGTATGAGAGTTGGTTTGACTGCCCGCGGAATATTTCCGAGATGTTAATGAACAAGACGTACTTCTATTTATCGACAATATCTTCCGTTTCGTCCAAGCAGGATCCGAAGTATCCGCCTTATTGGGTTTCAGCCCTCTGCTGTGGGTTATCAACCCACCCTTAGTACCGAAATGGGTTCTTTACAAGAAAGAATTACTTCTACCAGGTCCATAACTTCTATTCAAGCAGTTTATGTACCTGCGGACGATTTAACCGACCCTGCTCCTGCCACGACATTTGCGCATTTAGATGCTACTACTGTACTATCAAGAGGATTAGCTGCTAAAGGTATCTATACAGCAGTCGACCCTTTAGATTCAACATCAACTATGCTCCAACCTCAGATCGTTGGCGAGGAACATTATGAAACTGCGCAAAGAGTTAAGCAAACTTTACAACGTTACAAAGAACTTCAAGACATTATAGCTATCCGGACGAATTATCCGAAGAGGATCGCTTAACTGTAGCAAGAGCACGAAAAATTGAGCGTTTCTTATCACAACCCTTTTTAGTAGCCGAAGTATTTACCGGTTCTCCGGGAAAATATGTCGGTCTAGCAGAAACAATTAGAGGGTTTAAATTGATCCTTTCCGGAGAATTAGATAGTCTTCCTGAACAAGCCTTTTATTTGATTTGGTAGGTAACATTGATGAAGCTACTGCGAAGGCTACGAACTTAGAAATGGAGAACAACTTGAAGAAATGATCTTAAGTCTTTGTGTATTGACCCCGAATCGAATTGTTTGGGATTCAGAAGTGAAAGAAATCATTTTATCTACTAATAGTGGGCAAATTGGTGTATTACCTAATCACGCGCCTATTGCCACAGCCGTTGATATCGGTATTTTGAGAATACGCCTTAATGACCAATGGTTAACGATGGCTCTGATGGGCGGTTTTGCTAGAATAGGCAATAATGAGGTTACTGTTTTAGTAAATGATGCGGAGAAGGGGAGTGACATTGATCCACAAGAAGCTCAGCAAACTCTTGAAATAGCAGAAGCTAACTTGAGGAAAGCGGAAGGCAAGAGACAAATAATCGAGGCAAATCTAGCTCTCAGACGAGCTAGAGCACGAGTAGAGGCTATCAATGTGATTTCGTAACTATAACCAGTTGGCGGTGCGCCCGAATAATCAAAAAAAAACTTCTGTATAAACAGAACTTCTGTTTATACACCTTATTTTTTTATTCTTATTCTGCCAATTGAATAGAATCATAAATGGAATCGGATTCTATCTAATACAACGAAAAATTTTTAAATTCAAAAATGAAATAGAATGGGATCAAAAATCAATAAAATTAAGGCGGATAGAAAAACTTATTAGATACCATGGATTCGGATATTTAATAAGTTATACCTACTATTGGATTTGAACCAATGACTCCCGCCGTATGAAAGCAATACTCTAACCACTGAGTTAAGTAGGTCATTTAGAATCAAAAAGAGAAAGAAATGGAACCCGTCACATCGATCGATTATAAATGTAATATTCTTTATAAGCAATACCGATCAAAGAGATAAAAGAAATCGGATGGTGGATCATGTAATATTCATCTTGACAAGAAATTAATTATCGACATGATAAAATAGATATCACAAGCAAAAGGGCTATAGCTCAGTTAGGTAGAGCACCTCGTTTACACGCGCGCCGATGTTTTTTCAGAGGAGTACATTATGGAATCAAAAAACTTATTGAGAAGTTGATGTCTTACTCCATGACTTTTAGGGAACAAGAGAACAATAGCCTGACAAAAGATTCGGTCCAATTTAGGTGCCCTTTTAGATTTTAGGCAACCAATAGAACCCATTATTTATTTAAGATTTTTATAAGGGGAATACTCACTCTATTCAATGCTAGGCATAATGAGTATAAAGACCTCAAAAAAGAATTTTTTCGTCCTATCTTATGAACTTTAAGGTGTATGAAGTTTCATATTGGATTATTTAAGTAAAAGGGGGGCGATGGAGACTTCATTTAACTTAGGTTGATCTAAGCCAAAAGCAAACCTACGTCAGGATAACCTTCTTTGAAACACTTCGGTAGTGCTCTCAGATCGGAATCCAAATAAGAAATCAGAGCACATGGAGCCATCTTCTTATCTTCCTGTCAAGAGAATTATGGTAGACTAACTGATTCTTTATATCAGTTAATGAAAGAGCCCAATGCAAAAAAATGCATGTTGGGTCTTTGAAACAGTTCGAATCATTTTGATAATAATCAGTTTGATCTGTTTTACCGAGAAGGTCTACGGTTCGAGTCCGTATAGCCCTAAAAAAAAAAGGAATAAAATAAGAATAGTTGGCCAAGAGCCCTTGTAATTGTCACTAGTTGTCTTCTCTCTATCTTGTTACTGGTCTCCGGTCACTCAACTAATCTACTTGACAAGTCTTGCCTGGTCTCGACACCCGGGTCAGCCTATTTTATAGCCTGGTCGTATCTTGGGTCCATTCCTTTACCTTCACCTCCGGCTAAGAATTTCATTGCCGGTGGATAAATCTGTTTCAGAACGTGAACGATCTCAAGCTTCTAGTTTCAAATAAGCTATAAGCCTTTTTACCCGTCATAGGCCGATCTGCTCCTACCGCTTCCCGATGACTTAACCGATGACGGGCCAGTATAAAGAACCTCTCTCGAACTTAGAATACTGTCCTAGTGCGGAGGACCTCGCTAATATAATACACCCGGGAACTCTCGTAAGGATAGCCGGAATCCACCACTAGCCTTCCCGCCCTATCTATAGTAAGGGGGCTTCACATTTTGACTCTCCAATCGTATTTCCGTCCCGGCCCTCAATTGTCACTTCGAAAAGGAAAACGGTTTTTTATATTTTTATGGATTTTTGCGAGAGTTCCTTCTTCAGCGAGCTTGGGATTGGCTATTGCGGTTCCTCCATCCCTTGAGGGGATCTGTCTTTTGAACTTAAGTAACCCGCCTTTCCGGGCGTACTCAAGTGACTCTTTATTGTTCCTGGGGAATCCATAAGTATCCCTTTCTTTAGTTTTAGTAAGGGCAAGCATTCGTCATAGAAAGCAATAACAGGAGAAGGAGTTACACGATCTAAACACTATAGTACGAGTCTCGTGCAGGTACATACTAATTCATTTATCACATTGTCATTCATTCTTTCAGCGGGGGTTGCTAATGCTAATACCAGAGGAGAGCCCAGCGACGATAGGTGATATCAGTGACCAAACCGGACCGGGACTGGGGAGTACGGGCGGGCTTCCTTCCTTTCGAGCGGGGTGGCTTGAGTGCGTGGTCAATAAAGAAAACCTTCCATACTACGGTTACGGTATGGATATCTAACTTGAGTGACAAAAGACAACGAATGCTTGCTTGCGAGTTCCCTTTCCCTATCACGTAAGGCTGGCTTCCCTACCGAATGCTTTCTTTCCCGAAAAATGGACATTTCCTTCTTTCCTGGTGCAGGTTCGGATGGACTAAGAGTTCCGGTAGCGGGCTTGACCAGAGTAGATTCAAAGAGAAGAACCTATTCGATAACAGCCGATTTTTGAACAAAGTAAAAAGATTCCTAAAAGTAGTTCCTGACTCAAATCAGTCAACTACGGGCGGTAAAAGAGCTGGTAGTGAATCTTCGGCGCAAGCTGTAGGAGTAGGACGTAGCACATGCCATGATAGTGCTGGTTTGGGGAACTCTCTCCTGGGGAATGGGTCCTCTGCTCCAAGGTTGCCAATTGATGATTTAAAAAGCCTTAATAACCCCCGAAACAAAGAGAACAGAGTGAAAGACTTGTCCTGAATAAAGCATTGACTCACATCACAGCCTTGTTGGTGATGGAACGGGCTAAACCCGCCTGGAGCATGGGGTCCAGCCAATAGACAGACCTACCTATTAGGGTTAGGTGTTCTGGCGACGCATATGAGATGCGAAGTCCTGAGTGGAATGCATACGGGGGTTGGACCTAAACTCATGGCTTTTAGGATCTACTTCTGGGATTCAAGTGGCTTTTCATGCCCGATACAAGGGGGAGTGGACTAGGCCAGAGTTCTAAGAGAAGAAGAGAAGGAGAATGGGGAAGGTGCTCCGTATTGCATTTGTTCAGGTTAGGTCAAGGACTCAGCCACCCTACTCATAGTAGTATTGAAGCTCATAACTCCTCTATGGGCACCATAATGCTTGACGGACACCATAGACTACGACCAATGCACTACGGGCAAACAAGGAAACCAGGCAGAAGGGTATAGCGTATTCATCCTAGGTCATGGAAGAAGGGAGGCAACTCATCCAAAATATAAGACACTGGGGACTCTTATTTTAGGGGGCCTGGTAGCCATGATAGGGATCAGGGCAATAGCTTTAGGGCTAGGGAACTCTTAATTAGCTTGCTTCCTTTGTGGGTTATGCTAAATATATTTGGCCTTGGGTCACCAATCCACTCTGCTTCCTTCTCTCCTTTCCCTGTAGTCTATATTAGCTAGAGGACCTCCGGGCATCAGGCCTTGCTACTTATCCTAATGCACCCGTGTTCCTCGAATGGATCTCTTAGTTGTTGAGAGGGTTGCCCAAAAGCAGTATATAAGGCATACCCAGTAAAACTTACAAGTAAACCAGATATAGAGATGGCGACTAGGGTTGCTGTTTCCATTATTATATAATAAGAAAAAAATAAGAATTTCCAGACCACAATGGATCTATGATAAGATCATTTATTTACAACGGAATGGTATACAAAGTCAACAGATCTCAGTTAATACAAAAAAGGCTACACAAAGCGTTGAGGGGAGTTCTAGATCTGGTCCAAGACGAACTATTGTAGGGGATTTATTGAAACCATTGAATTCGGAATATGGTAAAGTAGCTCCGGGGTGGGGAACTACTCCTTTGATGGGTGTCGCAATGGCTCTATTTGCGGTATTCCTTTCTATTATTTCTTTTTTTATAATGATGGAATTTCAATGAATTAGATTTACAAGAATCACTAAATTCTAGCTTTTCAATACAAAGTGAAGCATTTTGGTCTCGTTTTTTTAGCCCATTTTATGCTATTCTATTTTGGTAGTTCGATCGTGGAATTTCTTTCTGTATTTCTGGAATATGAGTGTGCGACTTGTTATAATGGATCCTATTGATAATACAGAAAATGGGTCTGTCATCTTATGAGATGGTTTTTGACTTCGTCAGATATTTATTCTAGTATCTGGAGCACGGAATATATGAAATAGATTACGAAGTATTAGAGCTATGATTCATACTTAACTTAATATTAAAATCCCGCTTGCTTACCGGACTCAAAAAAATTTCAAAGAGTTAGAAACTCTAAATTGAAAGATTTTTCTTCCTGCTCTTTGTCTATGTTTATTTTGATCAAAGGATAAACCTTTCTTTGGATTTTTAGTCATTATATTTATTCAAAGTGATGATACAAGAGTTCTTACTCAGGGAATCCTTGTACTTAGTTAGTTTGAAGGTTTTATTGAATCATCATGGTTCTAGTATGAATCTGAGGTTTTCAATCAATTTATAGGATCTTAACAAGAAAATTCCTATCATAAAGAAAACACCAGTAAAGCTGTATTCCATATAAATAAAAATACCATGAAAAAAAATAGGTAAATAGAAGATTCAAGAGGCCTGTAACGATAAACATCAAGAGATAAATGAGCCGACTTGATATTTTGGCATATAACTACAAAGAATAGTTTGCGGATTTTTCTTTTTTCGTATCCGAGAGGATTCTTGAATCATAGGATTAAGAAGTTTCTATTGCACATATCCGTTTCGACTAGTATTTGGGTGTTTCTGTTTGAGCTGTACGAGATGAAATTATCATATACGGTTCTCGGAGGCCCCAGTTTACCTATCTCAATAAAGTCTATGATTGGTTCGAAGAACGTCTTGAGATTCAGACGATTGCAGATGATATAACTAGTAAATACGTTCCTCCTCATGTCAACATATTTTATTGTTTAGGAGGAATTACGCTTACTTGTTTTTT